CTCTTTTGAACGGGCCCTATCGCGGAACAATCAAAAAAGAGTCTTCCTGTTCAAACAGGAGCGATTTTTTAATAACCTCGATAGAAGATTCCGTAGAAAGTCTTTGGATAAATAAACTTCACGATATCCTTCCTACGGATTACGGAGAATTTGAACAAAAATCAGAACAGGGAAGGGTTCATTCCAAAAATAAATCGAAATATTTATTCGATGCAATTACAACCTATTTCGATGATCAAACAATTAGAAATAAAGCTATTGGAATAAATGAAATAAATAAAAAGGTACCAAGGTGGTCATACAATTTGATTGACGAACCAGAAGAAGGAAATGAAGAAGAGTCAATCGAACATGACCTAAATGTTCGTACACGAAAACCCAAACGTGTAGTCATTTTTACGGATAACGAATTGGATGTAAGGAGGGATCTGGAGAGGAAACGTGGTATCGATACTAATAGTGATCGTGTTCAAGAAGACGATGTGTATGTGTTACGTTATCCGAACCGATCCGATTTTCGTCGAGATATAATCAACGGATCTATGCGTTCTCAAAGATGTAAAACGGGTATTTGGCGGATGTTTCAAACAAATATGCATTCCCCGCTTTTTGTGGACAAAATAGACAATTTGTTTTTGTCTATTTTTTATAGATTTCAAAATGTCATTTTGAATATTTGGAAGGTCCCGGAATCCGAAGTTTTTTATTATGTAAAAGAGGAAGAAGCGAAAGGAATGGAGGACGAAGAAAACGAAAATGAACGTATAAAAATAGAAGAAACTTGGGATACTATTACGTATGCTCAAACAGCAAGGAGTCTTCTGTTAGTAACCCATTCCATTCTTAGAAAATATATAATATTGCCTTCGTTCATAATAGCCAAAAATATTGGACGTCTGCTATTATTTCAATTACCCGAGTGGAACGAGGATTTCGAAGAGTTGAGTAACGAAATTCATGTTAGATGCACCCATAATGGGGTTCCAGTAGCAAAAAACGAATTTCCGAAAGGCTGGTTAATCGACGGTATTCAGATAAAAATACTATTACCTTTCCGTATGAAACCGTGGCGCGGATATAAGCCAGACTCCTATTATTATACAGATTCAACGAAAAATAATGGGACAAAAGCATATGATTCTTCTTTTTTAAATGTTTGGGGACAGGAAATCGGAGTACCTTTTGGTTCTCGCCGAAAAATACCTTCCTTTTTTAAACCTATTTCTAACAAATTAAAAAAAATATATAGAAAAGTTCAAAAGAAGTATTTTCGAGCTCAAAAAATTATAAAAAAAAGAACAAAATTTGTAAAGCTATCAAAAGTTATAAAAAGACTCTTTGGATTAAGAGAAGTATATGAATCGAATGGAAATAAAAAAGACATGATAATAAGGAATCCGATGATTCCTGAATCGTCCATTGGTATGGATTGGGCAGATTATTCACTGACAGAAGAGCGGATGAGGGATCTAGCAGATAGGACAAGTACAATCCGAAATCAAATTGAAAAAATAACAAAAGACAAGAAAAACATACTTATAACTCCGGATATAAGCATTATCCCTAACGAAACACGTTGTGATGATAAAAGATTAGAATCGCCGAAAAAGATTTGGCAGATATTAAAAAGAAGAAGTTCCCGACTAATACGTAAATGTCACTATTTTATTAAATTGTTTATTGAAAGGATATACATGGATATCTTTTTACCTACCATTATTAATATTTCGAAAATAGGTGTACAAAATTTACTTAAATCAACAAAACGAATTACGAATACTGATAAATACAGTTACAATTATAAATACAGTTACAATTACAATGATGAAACAAATCAAAATCCAATTCATTTTATTTCAAATATTATGAATCAAAATTCACAGATTTTTGGTGACCTCTCTTCCTTGTCACAGGCATATGTATTTTACAAATTATCACAAACCCAAGTTATCAACAAGTATCCCTTGAAAGCCCTGTTTCAATATCACGGAACAACTTCTTTTATTAAGGATAGAATAAAAGATTTTTGTGGAACACAAGGAATATTTCATTCCGAATCAAGGCATAAGAAACTTCGATATTTTGGAATTAATACTAATACATGGACATGGAAAAGCTGGTTAATGGATAATGATCACTATAAATACGATTTATCTCAGACTAGATGGTCCAGATTAGTGCCGCAAAAATGGAGAAATAGAATCAAGCAAAGTTTTATGGTTCAAAATACAAACGCAAGAAATTTTGATTTATATGAAAAAGAACAATTAATTCATTACGAGAAACAAAACAATTATGCAGTGAATTCATTACCGAGTAAAAAAGAGAAATTAAAAAAAAACTACAAATATGATCTTTTATCAAATAAATATATTAATTATGATTATGAAGATAAGAAGGATTCATATATTTATGGGCCGGCGTTACAAATAAAAGGGGCCCCGGGGGTTACCTATAATTACAAGACATATAATCCTGAATTTTTTGATTGGCCACGAGATATAGATCTTAGTAATTATCTAGGAGAAGATTCTATTATTGATAAAAATACGGATAGAAAATTTTTTGATTGGAGCACTATTCATTTTTGTCTTAGAAAAAAGATCGATATTGAGGAATGGACAAATATAGATATCGGGGGCAACGCCGACATTAAAAAAAATACTAAGAATTCTATGAAATATGAAATAATTGAGAAAACTAAAATGGATAAGAAAAATCTTTTTAATCCTTCTTATCTTCATAAACAAATAAACCCCGCCAATCAAACAAAAACATCTTTTGACTGGATGGGAATGAATGAAGAAATACTAAATTGGCCAATATCGAATCTGGAACTTTGGTTTTTCCCCGAATTTGTCTTACCTAATGATGCATATCAGATTGAACCGCAGATCATACCAATAAATTTACTTCTTTTTAAATGGAATAGAAACATCAACGAAAAACAAAAAGATGTTAAAGAAGATGAAGATTATGGGGTATCAGACATTCAAAAACGCAGAATGAAAGGGAAATATAATAAGAGCAACAAAATCGCGGAGATAGACTTCGTCCTGAAAAGACATTTTCTTTATCAATTTTCAATTGATTCTTTTAGTGACGAAAGCCAAATAGGCAATCTCAATCTATATTGTATACTGCTTCGAGCGATAAACCCCAAGAAAATTGCTCTATCCTTTATTAAAAGACAGGAACTGGATCTGGAGGTAATCCTGATTCCAAAGAATAGAAATTTTACAAAATTGATAGAAAAGGGGCTGTTGATTATTGAACCGGCTCGGCTATCCATAAAATGGGATGGACAATTTATCATGTACCAAACCGTAGCTATTTCACGTGTGCATACGAGTAAGCATCAAACAAATCGAAGATTCCAAGAAAAAAGAAATGTTGAGAAGAATAATCTTAATGAATTTATTGCACAACATGAAAAGTTGTTTGGGAATAAAGACGAAAATCATTATGATTTTTTTGTTCCCGAAAACATTTTATCTCCTAGACGTCGTAGAGAATTGAGAATTCAAACTTGTTTCGGTTCGAGAAATGTAAATGTTGGGGATAGAAGCCCAGTATTTGGCAATGGGAACAATGCAAGGCACTACGGTCAATTTTTTTTTGCGGATAAGCGTTTTGATGGAGATACAAATAAATTGATTAAGTTAAAATTATTTCTTTGGCCCAATTATCGATTAGAAGATTTAGCTTGCATGAATCGCTATTGGTTTGATACCAATAATGGTAGTCGTTTCAGTATGTTAAGGATACATATGTATCCACGATAATGAGTGGATGGTACTCTTTCTACGGATCGAGCGGGCATATCTGGTATAATATATGAAGACAAAAAAATATGCATGTGCCTTGTGTTATATTCTGGTACATGATACTGATTCAATGAACTTATCTTAGCAATTATATATAGAAATGAGTCGTCATAATCTTTTTATCTTGGGTCCAAACTATTCTTCTTTGTGGGTGTTGTAGAAATGTACCAACCCCTTGAACCCATACCCGCGAATAAAATGGAAAATCGGATTGATTGAATTTGATAAAAAAAAAAGAAGTATACGAATAAATCCCGATTATTGTGTATAAGAAATGAAAATGACTGGCATTTATTATTATTACTGATCCGTAAAATACATATCTGTAAAAACTAAAGAAAGGGGTAAGAAGGATTCTTTTTATGGTAAAAAATTTATGCATTTCGGTTATTCCGCAAAAAGAAAATAGGGGGTCTGCTGAATTTCAAGTATTCAGTTTCACCAATAAGATACGTAGACTTACTTCCCATTTGGAATTGCACAGAAAAGACTATTTATCTCAGAGAGGTCTGCAGAAAATTCTGGGAAAACGTCAACGGATACTGGCTTATTTGTCAAAGAAAAATAAAGTACGTTATAAAGAATTAATTAGTCAATTGAATATTCGTGAGCCACAAACTCGTTAAGTTAATTTGAAAATGCGTTTTGAATTCTTTGATTTATTAGATTTCTATTCTCCTTTAAATTCAAATTCTATTTTTGAATTTTGATGAACTACATTTAGTTTTCAGCAATTCATGGAATAATGAATCGGGTAAAAAATATATGACTGTACCAACTACAAGAAAGGACCTCATGATAGTCAATATGGGTCCTCAACACCCATCAATGCATGGTGTTCTTCGACTCATTGTTACTCTAGATGGGGAAGATGTTATTGACTGCGAACCCATATTGGGTTATTTACACAGAGGAATGGAAAAAATTGCAGAAAATCGAACAATTATACAATATCTTCCTTATGTAACACGCTGGGATTATTTAGCGACTATGTTTACAGAAGCAATAACAGTAAATGGCCCAGAACAGTTGGGAAATATTCAAGTACCGAAGAGAGCGAGCTATATTAGAGTAATTATGTTAGAGTTGAGTCGTATAGCTTCTCATTTGTTATGGCTGGGCCCTTTTATGGCAGATATCGGTGCGCAGACTCCTTTCTTCTATATTTTCCGAGAGAGAGAATTCATATATGACCTATTCGAATCTGCCACAGGTATGCGAATGATGCATAATTATTTCCGTATCGGAGGGGTCGCTGCCGATCTACCTTATGGCTGGATCGATAAATGTTTGGATTTCTGTGATTATTTTTTGACAGGGGTTACTGAATATCAAAAGCTTATTACGCGCAATCCCATTTTTTTGGAACGAGTTGAGGGGGTGGGCTTTATTGGCGGAGAAGAAGCAATAAATTGGGGTTTATCGGGACCCATGCTACGAGCTTCCGGAATTCAATGGGATCTTCGTAAAGTCGATCATTATGAGTGTTACGACGAATTTGATTGGGAAGTACAATGGCAAAAAGAAGGAGATTCATTAGCTCGTTATTTAGTCCGAATCTGTGAAATGACGGAATCCATAAAAATAATTCAACAAGCCCTGGAAGGAATTCCAGGGGGGCCTTATGAGAATTTAGAGGTACGGCGCTTTGATAGAACAAAGGATTCCGAGTGGAATGATTTTGATTATCGATTCATTAGTAAAAAACCTTCGCCCACTTTTGAATTGTCGAAACAAGAACTTTATGTGCGAGTAGAAGCCCCCAAGGGGGAATTAGGAATTTTTCTGATAGGAGATCGGAGTGTTTTTCCCTGGAGATGGAAAATTCGGCCGCCCGGTTTTATCAATTTGCAAATTCTTCCTCAGCTAGTTAAAAGAATGAAATTGGCTGATATTATGACAATACTCGGTAGTATCGATATTATTATGGGAGAGGTTGATCGTTGAAATGATAATTGATACGACAAAAGTGGAAGCTATCCATTCTTTTTCCAGACCGGAATCCTTAAAAGAGGTTTATGAACTCATATGGTTACTTGTTCCTATTTTTACTACTGTATTCGGAATCATAATAGGAGTACTGGTAATTGTGTGGTTAGAAAGACAAATATCTGCAGGGGTACAACAACGTATTGGGCCTGAATACGCGGGTCCTTGGGGAATTCTTCAAGCTCTAGCAGATGGTACCAAACTACTTTTTAAAGAGGATCTTCGCCCATCTAGAGGGGATATTCGTTTATTCAGTATCGGACCCTCTATAGCGGTCATATCCATTTTACTAAGTTATTTAGTAATTCCTTTTGGATATCGCCTTGTTTTATCCGATCTTAGTATAGGAGTTTTTTTATGGATTGCCATTTCCAGTATTGCTCCTATTGGACTTCTTATGTCAGGATATGGATCAAATAATAAATATTCCTTTTTAGGTGGTCTACGAGCTGCTGCTCAATCGATTAGTTATGAAATACCATTAACTCCATGCGTATTATCAATATCTCTACGTGCGATTCGTTAGGACACGCACTTTTTTTGCCTATTTTTTTATTTCATTTTCATTCTAGGAAATAATTGGATTTATTTAGTTCTAAGAAAAAAGTGGAATGTATTGAATAGATATCCTCATTTTTTATTCATCATTCGGGGCGATAAACTAAACCAGATAGTTATATGAGTGAAATAAAACGGCTTACAAATGGGCAGTCAAAAGATTAAGCCTCATTCCCTAGGTACACGGGTTAAGCTAAGCGGACGTAAATAGAATACAGCCGAAACGGGTTACCCCAAAATTGGTTGACTAATCATCATAGTTTGAAGCGGGTCTAAAAGATTCACTGTATGGAGTTTTTACTGCTGTATGTTACCATACCGGGGGTCGAACAAAAATGAGTGGATGGTTAGGAATACCAAGGTACACAAAGGATTTATTAGTAATATACTCGAGATAATGTAAGTAAGTTATCCAAACCAAAGCTTTCTGCATAACATAAAAGGAATCCTAATGGGGCTTTACGTTGGTAGAAATGATCAAGAAGTACTTCCCCGCGATCCCGATCCAGAGTATGCTCCTACCCACTGATTAAACAAATTACTATCAGGAACGAAGGAACCCTTAATATTTTATTTCTTTTTTTTTTTTATCCATATTCATACAGATAAAATTCTTAATCGTGATTCATGAACTAATAGAATGTAAAATTCTTCTTTACTTTAGTAATCGAAAGAAATGAGTAGTCTATTGATACAACGCGATATAACGAGTATTTTCATTGAAGTGTTAAGTTATTACTGAACAAAAAAGGAAATTATAAAGGATGAGATCAATTCAGAAGCATTTTTTTTATTATGGCAGACAGAATTGCGTTGGTCTAATTTTGGACTCTCCGATGTATCTTTACTCTATCTACCCTATAAGACAAGTATATATATCGAGATAATATTGAACCTGCCCTTAGATTTATTTGTGGCCAGCGAGGAGCCGTATGAAGCTTAAGTCTCATGTACGGTTTTGCAATAGCGGTGGGAATAGTGATGTTCTCACCGACTATGATTATCTAACAGTTCAAGTACAGTTGATATAGTTGAGGCACAGTCAAAGTATGGTTTTTGGGGTTGGAATCTTTGGCGCCAACCCATAGGGTTTACTGTTTTTTTTATTTCTTCCTTAGCAGAATGCGAAAGATTACCTTTTGATTTACCCGAAGCCGAGGAAGAATTAGTAGCAGGTTATCAAACCGAATATTCCGGTATAAAATTTGGTTTATTTTACGTTGCTTCCTATCTCAATCTACTCGTTTCTTCATTATTTGTAACAGTTCTTTACTTGGGCGGCTGGAATTTCTCTATTCCGTACATATCAATTCCTGGGCTTTTAGGAATAAATGAAATGGGTGGAGTCTTTGGAACGACAATTAGTATCTTTATTACATTAGCGAAAGCCTATTTGTTCCTGTTCATTCCTATCACAACAAGATGGACTTTACCTAGGATGAGAATGGACCAACTATTAAATCTTGGGTGGAAATTTCTTTTACCTATTTCTTTAGGTAATCTATTATTGACAACTTCTTCCCAACTCTTTTCATTGTAAAGGCAGAGGAGAGGATATTCTAGATTCATAGCTTTTCTCAAACAAGAGAAAGAAACATCAAATGATTCATAGATATGCAAGATATGTTCCCCATGGTAACTGGGTTCATAAATTATGGCCAACAAACAGTAAGGGCTGCAAGGTATATCGGTCAAAGTTTTATGATTACTTTATCCCATGCGAATCGTTTACCTGTAACTATTCAATATCCTTATGAAAAATTGATCACATCAGAGCGTTTCCGCGGTCGAATCCACTTTGAATTTGATAAATGCATTGCTTGTGAAGTATGTGTTCGGGTATGTCCTATAGATCTACCTGTTGTTGATTGGAAATTGGAAACGGATATTCGAAAGAAACGCTTGCTTAATTACAGTATTGATTTCGGAATCTGTATCTTTTGCGGTAACTGCGTTGAGTATTGTCCAACGAATTGTTTATCAATGACTGAAGAATATGAACTTTCTACTTATGATCGTCACGAGTTGAATTATAATCAAATTGCTTTAGGTCGGTTACCAATGCCAGTAATTGGAGATTACACAATTCGAACAATTATGAATTCGACTCAAATCACAAAGGCCGCGGGTAAACCACTTGATCCAAGAACAATTACCAATTGAGTAAGTTTTGATCTAATTCTAATATAATATTCAACCATTCAATTAATATCTACATCAAACCTCACCCCATTTATATTTAATTCAATATCAATACGGGAACGCATCAAAAAAGAAATAAAAATAAATAGGGTAACTTCTTTTTTTTCTGGTTTGGTCAATCGTATCATGAAAAATTTCGACTTAATTTATCTTTTATTTTACATAGAATGGATTTACCTGGACCAATACACGATTTTCTTTTGGTTTTGGGGGGGTTGGGTCTTATATTGGGAGGTCTAGGAGTGGTATTACTTACCAATCCCATTTTTTCTGCCTTTTCATTGGGATTGGTTCTTGTTTGTACATCCTTATTCCATATTCCATCGAACTCTCCTTTTGTAGCTGCTGCACAGCTTCTTATTTATGTGGGAGCAATAAATGTATTAATTGTATTTGCTGTGATGTTCATCAATGGTTCCGAATATTACAAGGATTTCCATCTTTGGACCGTTGGAGATGGGGTGACTTCCTTGGTTTGTACCAGTATTTTTGTTTCACTAATTACCCCTATCCTAGATACGTCATGGTACGGGATTCTTTGGACTACAAGATCAAACCAGATTATAGAGCAGGACTTGATAAATAATGGTCAACAAATTGGGATTCATTTATCAACAGATTTTTTTCTTCCATTTGAACTTATTTCAATAATTCTTTTAGTTTCCTTGATAGGTGCAATTGCTATGGCCCGTCAGTACTAAATACTTATAATTAATAAGGACTTGCTCTTTTCTTTTCTTTAAATTCTATTTATTGTTCGTGTATAAAATTCAAAAAAAGGAAATAGAAATGCTCTTAGTTGTATCTATTATCTATTAACAATACCTTACTTTAAATTACATTACGTACTTTCCCTTTTAGATTATTCTATTTTAGTCAGTGAAATTGGTTGCATTTTTGTTCATATTGAAATGAATCGAGATTGATGAGGGGTTGATCAATGATGCTCGAATATGTACTTATTTTGAGTGCCTATTTATTATCCATCGGTATTTATGGGTTGATTACAAGTCGAAATATGGTTCGAGCACTTATGTGTCTTGAGCTCATACTGAATGCAGTTAATATCAATTTTGTAACATTTTCGGATTTATTTGATAGTCGCCAATTAAAAGGAGATGTTTTCTCGATTTTTGTTATAGCAATTGCAGCTGCTGAAGCCGCCATTGGATTAGCTATTGTTTCATCAATTCATCGTAACAGAAAATCAACCCGTATCAATCAATCGAATTTGTTGAATAAATAACGAGAATCATATACATATAAATAAATCTATTGACCCATTAAAACAAAATGGGTATGTGCAACATAAGCATATGATATGGTGCTCTTTGCTAAAACGTAATAAATCAAAGTATCTTGGCCCTCTTTCATGAGCAGATCCAGAAGTTGGTTGGTTCTGGTAAATCTAAATCATTGATTCGTCTAGTGTCTACAATATATAATTAATTTACTACTTTACTAGATTGAAAATTTATGATGTTAAAAAAATTTATAGCTCCAATGTCACATTCAGTAAAGATTTATGATACATGTATAGGATGTACTCAATGTGTACGAGCCTGCCCCACGGATGTATTAGAAATGATACCTTGGGACGGATGTAAAGCTAAACAAATTGCTTCTGCTCCAAGAACAGAAGACTGCGTAGGTTGTAAAAGGTGCGAATCCGCCTGCCCAACGGATTTCCTAAGTGTCCGGGTTTATTTATGGCATGAGACAACTCGGAGCATGGGTCTAGCTTATTAATACGTTCCAGAAAATTCCACTTGAATCCATTTTTTTTTTATTTTTACCGACAAAAACCCGTACTCGATTAATTCTATTATTTTCTTTCGAGCACGGGTTTTTCTGGTCAAAGTGTATCTTGTCTTTACCACGAATGATTTTCCTTGGTTAACAATAATTGTTGTTTTGCCGATATTCGCGGGTACTTTCATTTTCTTTTTTCCTCATAGAGGAAATAAGGTTATTCGATGGTATACTATTTGTATATGTATATTAGAACTACTTCTAACGTCTTATGCATTTTGTTATCATTTCCAATTCGACGATCCATTAATCCAACTAGAACAGGATTATAAATGGATTTATTTTTTTGATTTTCACTGGAGATTAGGAATCGATGGACTTTCCATAGGACCCATGTTACTTACGGGATTCATCACTACTTTAGCTACTTTGGCGGCTTGGCCCGTTACTCGAGATTCGAGATTGTTCCATTTCCTCATGTTAGCAATGTACAGCGGTCAAATAGGATTATTTTCTTCTCGAGATCTTTTACTTTTTTTTATCATGTGGGAATTCGAATTAATTCCTGTATACCTACTTTTATCCATGTGGGGGGGGAAGAAACGTTTGTATTCCGCTACAAAGTTCATTTTGTACACCGCAGGGGGTTCCGTTTTTCTATTAATGGGAGTTCTGGGTATGGGTTTATATGGTTCCAATGAACCAACATTAAATTTTGAAACATCAGCCAATCAATCGTATCCGGTGGCGTTGGAAATAATATTATATTTTGGATTTCTTATTGCTTATGCTGTCAAATTACCGATTATACCTCTACATACATGGTTACCGGATACCCACGGAGAAGCACATTACAGTACATGTATGCTTTTAGCCGGAATCTTATTAAAAATGGGAGCATATGGGTTGGTTCGGATCAATATGGAATTATTACCCCGTGCTCATTCTATATTTTCTCCTTGGTTGATGATAGTAGGCGCAATTCAAATAATTTATGCAGCTTCAACATCTCCGGGTCAGCGCAATTTAAAAAAGAGAATTGCCTATTCTTCCGTATCTCATATGGGTTTCATAATTATAGGAATGGGTTCCATAACTGATACAGGACTCAATGGCGCTATTTTACAAATGATATCTCATGGATTTATTGGTGCTGCGCTTTTTTTCTTGGCAGGAACAAGTTACGATCGAATACGTCTTGTTTATCTTGACGAAATGGGAGGAATAGCGGTTCCCATGCCAAAAATATTTACAATGTTCAGTAGCTTCTCGATGGCTTCTCTTGCATTGCCTGGAATGAGTGGTTTTGTTGCAGAGTTGGTAGTCTTTTTTGGACTAATTACGAGCCAAAAATATCTTTTAATCCCCAAAATACTAATAACTTTTGTAACGGCAATTGGAATGATATTAACTCCTATTTATTCATTATCTATGTTACGTCAAATGTTCTATGGATACAAGCAATTTTATTCTCCAAATTATCCTTTTTTTGATTCGGGGCCGCGAGAACTCTTTGTTTCCATCTGTATCTTTTTACCCGTAATAGGTATTGGTATTTATCCGGATTTCGTTCTCTCACTATCAATTGACAAGGTCGAAGCTATTATATCTAATTACTTTTATAGATCGTTTTCATAAAAAAAATAAGTAAAATAGAACATATCATATATAGTATAGAAAAAGATAGAAAAAATTCTCATTTTTTTTTTATATTTATAGTTCGTTGTACAATGAAAACTAAATAAGTAGTTAAGTATTTTTGTAGTTTTTAAGAACCATTTGAATCAAGTCGTGATTCAAACGGTTCTTAAAAACCCATACAAACTTTCTTATATGCTATTGCCATATATTGCGTATTGGGTTTGTAAGACCCTTTCTTCAATTAGAAGTTAATGCAAATGAACCATAACTATGCAGCCCGATTCCTAATAGATTTACTCCAAAATAGCATATCCAAATTATAAAAAATCCCATCGAAGCCACAATTGCAGAATTTGAGCCTTGCAAATTTTCATTTGTTCTAGTATGTAAATAAATTGCGAATATTGTCCAAGTGATAAATGCCCAAGTTTCTTTTGGATCCCAATTCCAATATGATCCCCACGCCTCATTAGCCCATACTGCTCCCGAAAGAATACCCACGGTTAAAAATAGAAATCCGAGACTAATGACACGGGAACTCCAACAATCCAATTGCTGAATTAATTGATACCTATGATAATTTCTATTTCTAAATGAAATCAAATTATTGTTTTTCCATTTTAAAGCATTGCTTATTTCATTGGCGTATTTAAATTTGACAAAGGAAAATGCCCCCATTTGTAAATGATTGCTTTTACATTTCGAAAAAATGTCGATATTTTTTCGAAATGTAATGACTAGAAGAGCCACTGATAATAATGATCCACACAGAAGAGCTGCATAGCTTAATATCATCATACTTACGTGCATCATTAACCACTGCGATTGTAGAGCAGGTACTAATATGGTGGATTGATGCATTTCAGTTAAAAGGCCCGAAGTAGCAAACCCTTGGGTAAAAACTGCACTGGGTGCAGTTATTTCATTTAAATGATTTTTATGGTTCCTAAAATAGGGAATCATATGAATAATGTAGAAACTCCATGAAAGGAACATTAATGATTCATACAAATCACTTAAGGGGAAATGTCCTGAATAAATCCAACGAATAACTAATAATCCTGTTATACATAAAAAAGCGGCTACCATTCCTTTTTCCGACGAATCATATAGTCCTACGATTTCGTGAACTAATAAGTTCATCAAATAAATCGTAATTACAATGGAAACAATCGACAAAGAAATGTGAGTTAATATATGTTCTAAAGTAAACAATATCATAAAAGTCCTTAAAATAAGGATGTCCCCCAACAATGGAATAATGGAATGGAAATCCGGAATTTCATTCTATACATTATAGGAGTTTTTAGAGTATTTAGTTTACTAAGTCTTTTTTTATAAGATGCCGCCACTCGGACTCGAACCGAGATGCGTTAGCACTGCTTCCTAAGAGCAGCGTGTCTACCGATTTCACCATAGCGGCTTGCTCAACGAAATCATAATAGTACATCCATCTTCAATCGTCGAGATTGAAGGAGGAGGGCTCAATTCAATGCAATAGCAATATCTTGAGAAAAAAAAAAAGGATCTTTCGAATTCCTATTTGAACGTTGTTCAATAATCATTACCTTAATTGTAGTGTGATATGGTCTTAGTTTTAACAATGCAATGGCCCTTCATGCGGCTTAAGTTTTTATGGAATTGAAGAGTTAAACTAGATAATTATGTTATCAATCCATGTCCACAATTTCCATTTTTTTATACACCATTTCTATTTATTTTATTTTTATATTTCTTTTTTATGATTTCTTTCTCATTTATCTTATTTTTTTTTATTCGGATTCAAATAAAAAAAACTTTTCGAACCCCCTTCCGGTGGAAAGTTATTTTGCTAAATAAAAAGTTTTTATCGATGATCAATATGCTTTATTTTTCCAAAAATTTTTACGCATACTTTTTTTGTTTTGGACATATACATATATAGAAGTACGTTTTTTCGGAAACGCTATTTAAAAATACAAAGGTTATTCATTAGTTATAGTTAAATGTGGAATGGAAGATATCTATTGTTCAAAATATTATATAATTTAATTACTATTCCATATTCATATTTTATACATACAATATCCAAAGAAAGAATGCTTTATACCGGCCAGTACTTACTAACTTACTATATAATATATATATTATCCCATACGGGATCTCCGGGTATATAAACGGAATTTCAAAAAAGAAATAAAAAAGGTTCAGAACTCTTATCTAATTTATCTAATTTAAGAAAACTCAACTGTAAAATTCGAAAAATAGAATGAGACTAGTATCTGTTAATTTTCGTAGTTAATTTATTAATACGGTATGTGATAATAAAAAAAAGAGAGACTTTTTTTCTGTTTATCGGGTTATTGGTGGATCATAGAATCCTATCAGAATCAAGTACTTAATCAAGTATTTATTTTTTTTTTTTTATCTTTTTTTATTTTTATATGGATTAAAATTCTATTTCTATTATTGTATTGTAATAATTATAATTACGTTATAAAATAACTTTTCAACATTGACTTCATTTTATTGACCAATCGTAACTTCTTTATTTGAATATAATATTCTATTCAAATCAAATTTTTTGAAGAATGAAATAAAAATAAATAAAATATATTATTATATTAGAGTCCTTTCATATCTTGCATATCGTTATTTACTTTATTTTTTTCTCCCTTCAAAATATATAAGAGCGGGTGAATCGGAAACAAAACAATTAAACAATTTATATTATAAAAAAAGTTTAATTTGATTATGGAACATACATATCAATATGCGTGGATCATACCTTTAGTCCCCCTTCCAGTTCCTATAGCAATAGGGGTGGGTCTTCTCCTTGTTCCGGCGGCAACAAAAAAGATTCGTCGTATATGGGCTTTTCCTAGTGTTTTATTATTAAGTATAGTTATGCTTTTTTCAGTGGATCTGTCTATTCAGCAAATAAATGGCAGTCCTATTTACCAATATGTACGGTCTTGGACAATCAATAATGATTTTTCCTTGGATTTTGGATACTTGATAGATCCACTTACTTCTATTATGTTAATATTAATTACTACTGTTGGAACAATGGTTCTTATTTATAGTGACAATTATATGTCTCACGACCGAGGATATTTGAGATTTTTTGCTTATATGGGGTTTTTTAATGCTTCCATGCTTGGGTTGGTTACTAGTTCAAATTTGATACAAATTTATATTTTTTGGGAATTGGTTGGAATGTGTTCCTATCTATTAATAGGTTTTTGGTTTACACGACCCCTTGCAGCAAGTGCTTGCCAAAAAGCCTTTGTAACTAATCGTGTAGGGGATTTTGGTTTATTTTTAGGAATCTTAGGTCTTTATTGGGTAACGGGAAGTTTTGAATTTCGGGATTTGTTCGAAATAGCTAATAATTTGATTGATAATAACGGAGCCAATTCTTTATTTCTTACTTTGTGTGCTTCCCTATTATTTGTTGGTGCGATTGCTAAATCTGCGCAATTCCCTCTTCATGTATGGTTACCCGATGCTATGGAAGGTCCTACTCCTATTTCGGCTCTTATACATGCTGCTACTATGGTAGCCGCGGGCATTTTTCTTGTAGCTCGACTTCTTCCTCTTTTTACAGCTATACCTTCCATAATGAATATAATTTCTTTGGTAGGTATAATAACAATACTATTAGGAGCGACTTTGGCTCTTGCTCAAAGAGACATTAAAAGAAGTTTAGCCTATTCTACAATGTCTCAATTGGGTTATATTATGTTAGCTTTAGGTATGGGATCTTATAGAGCTGCTTTATTTCATTTGATCACGCATGCTTATTCGAAAGCATTATTATTTTTAGGATCTGGATCCATTATTCATTCAATGGAAACCCTTGTTGGATATTCTCCAGATAAAAGCCAGAATATGGCTCTTATGGGCGGTTTAACAAAATATGTGCCAATTACAAAAACTGCATTTTTATTAGGTACACTTTCTCTTTGTGGTATTCCACCCCTTGCTTGTTTTTGGTCCAAAGACGAAATTCTTAATGATAGCTGGGTGTATTCGCCGATTTTCGCAATAATAGCGTGTTTCACAGCCGGGTTAACGGCATTTTATATGTTTCGGATGTATTTACTTACTTTTGAAGGGCATTTAAACTTTCATTTTCAAAATTACTGCGGCAAAAAAAATAATGTGTTCTATTCTATATCCATATGGGGAAAAAAGGAACGAAAAAAAAAAGAATTGTATTTTATCAACAATGAATAATAATGAAAGGGTTTCTTTTTTTTCGAAAAAAATATATCCAATGGATGCTCATGTAAGAAATATGATGCGACCCCTTATTACTATTAAGAATTTTCCCAATAAAAAAAATGCTCCGTATCCTTATGAATCGGAGAATACTATGTTATTGCCACTTCTTGTATTGGTCTTATTTACTTTGTTCGTCGGATCCATAGGAATTCCTTTTGGTCCAGGAAGAACTCATTTTGATATATTATCAAAATGGTTAACCCCGTCGATAAACTTTTTACATTTAAATGCTAACAATGATTTTGATTGGTATGAATTTATGAGAAATGCCATTTTTTCCGTTAGTATATCTTTTTTCGGAATAGTTATCGCGTTTCTTTTATATGGGCCTGCTTATTCATATTTTCGAAATTTTAACTTAATCAATTTTTTGGTTAATGTTAAACTGGGTCCTAGAAGAATTTTCTGGGATAAAATAATAAATGGAATATATAATTGGTCATGTAATCGCGGTTACATAGACGTTTTTTATGCAAAAACCTTAACAAAGGGTATAAGAGGATTAGCCAAATTAACTCATTTTTTTGATAGACAAGTCGTTGATGGAATTCCGAATGGTATTGGTGTTACAAGTTTTTTTGTAGCAGAAATTATTAAATATCTAGGTGGAGGGCGCATATCTTCTTATCTCTTCTTTTACTTATTTTATGTATCCCTTTTTCTTTTTTTAGTAATTTATTTAATTTAAATTATTTAATTTAAATTAAATAAATTACTAAAAAACCAGAGGTTTTTCTCTTTTTTAATTTCTAACTGAAAATAATTATCTTGATTTCCATCAAAATAATCATTTTGATAAACGGGGCGATTTTTATCGTATGTCTCTTTAAAGTGAAAGTCGAATTCATCCTTTTTTTTTTCCTTTCCATTCCAATTCACTTGGATCTCTTCCGTTTCATCTATTTTGTCCGGATCCTCCTTTTCTTCCGAACAAAGGGAAGGGGAAGGGTCTTCTTCGGTGGATCCCTCTTGTTCCTGTTTAGTCCCCTTCGTTTCGGAAGTTGTTTCTATTTCTACATCTGTTTCTATTTCTACATCTGTTTCTATTTCTACATCTGTTTCTTCCTCAATTTCCCCCCCTTCTTCCTTCTTTGAGGTTTCTTTCGGTCTCTGAATCTGAATGAAAAAAGGCGACGTGTCTAAAGAGTAGACGCAGGTGAGAAAGAAGAGAATACTAAAAAATCGAGCCATATAAATTCTCAATTCTGCCACAAGGAACTTTTTCGATCTAATAGAAGGATTTTGCCGTATCCAGATTTGCT